ATGGTTGCATCTAGATGGTTCTTCGGATAGGAAATGAGATAGTTAATTGATTTTTCATCGAATGATTATTCATCTATTGTAAGAGGAATTTCAGAGGAAAGGGGGAAACTTGATGGAAAAATCGTGGTTTAATTCCATGTTGGCTAAGGAAGAATTAGAATACAGATGTAGACTAAGTAAATCCATGGATAGCCCCGGTCCTCTTGAAAATACTAGTGGTGTAAGCGAAGACCCAGTTATAAAGGATACAGATAAAAACTGGAGTTCGAGTGGGAGTTCTAGTTATTACCGTAATGTTGATAATTTAATCGATGTCAAAAACATTCGGAATTTCATTTCTGATTACACCCTTTTAATTAGGGATAGTAATCGGGATAGTTATTCGATATATTTTGATATTGAAAATCAAATTTTTGAGATTGACAATGATCATTCTTGGCTGAGTAGTTCTTTTTATTCGTTTTTGAGTAGTTCTTTTTATAGTTATCGTAATCCTAGTTATATGAATAATATATCTAAAAGTGACGATCCCTACTATGATCCTTACTTGTACGATAGTAACTATAGTTGGAATAATCACATTAATAGTTGTATTGACTCTTATCTTCGTTCTCAAATCCGCGATGTAACTGAAAAAAGCAGTAGTCCTTTTGAAAAATACAGGCATTTGTGGGTTCCATGCGAAAATTGCTATACAAGCAATTATAAGAGACTTTGTAAGTCAAGAATGTATATTTGTGAACAATGTGAATATCATTTGAAAATGAATAGTTCAGATAGAATCGAACTTTCGATTGATCCCGGTACTTGGGCTCCCATGGATGAAGACATGATCCCTATGGATCCCGTTGAATTTCATTCTGAAGAGGAAGCTGATTCTGAAGAAGATCGTCTATTTTTTGGTCCACTTTCTACCGATTTTGAAATATCTGATTCTGAAGAGAAATCTGATTCTGAAGAGAAATCTGATTCTGAAGAAGATCGTCTATTTTTTGGTCCACTTTCTACCGATTTTGAAATATCTGATTCTGAAGAGAAATCTGATTCTGAAGAGAAATTTGATTCTGAAGAGGAATTTGATTCTGAAGAGAAATCTGATTCTGAAGAGAAATTTGATTCTGAAGAGGAATCTGATTCTGAAGAGGAATCTTATAAAGATCGTATTGATTCTTATCAAAGAAACACAGGATTAACTGAGGCTGTTCAAACAGGCACAGGTAAACTAAACGGTATTCCTATAGCAATTGGGGTCATGGATTTTGAGTTTATCGGGGGTAGTATGGGATCTGTAGTAGGGGAGAAAATCACCCGTTTGATCGAATATGCTACCAATAAATCTTTACCACTTATTATAGTGTGTGCTTCTGGCGGAGCACGCATGCAAGAAGGAAGTTTGAGCTTGATGCAAATGGCTAAAATATCTTCTGCTTTATATGATTATCAATCAAATAAAAAGTTATTCTATATATCAATTCTTACATCTCCTACTACTGGTGGAGTAACTGCTAGTTTTGGTATGTTGGGGGATATCATTATTGCCGAACCCAATGCCTATATTGCATTTGCGGGTAAAAGAGTAATTGAAGAAACATTGAAGAAACCAGTGCCCGAGGGTTCACAGGAGACTGAATATTTATTCCCTAAGGGTTTATTTGATCTAATCGTACCACGTACGCTTTTAAAAGTCGTTCTAGGTGAGTTATTTCAACTGCACGGGTTTTTGCCTTATCAAGAAGATGAAAAGTGAATTTTTCTTTTTCTTCCCAGGAAAGCAAATTCGAATTAGGTGAGACAAAGAAAACGAATTTCATCTTCCTCTCTTGCATATGTATAGATAAAAAAATAGGGAAAAATATAGATAGAGGGGTTATAGGATTTTGCATCTTTTTATATATTGCGAGAATTCGATTTTCTTTTTTTTTTACTAAAAATCCCTGTTGGATTCTAACAAATCGAATCCTTCGAGAATTTTTAATAAACTCTTTCTTTTTTAACTTTTTTTAATTCCACTTCGACGACAAAAAAAACAATAGAAATCGAAGAAGAATAAAAAGAAAGTAAGAAGAATAAAGAAAGTGACTTATCATATATTTCCGATGGGGCAAGTCCATTTATTTCAGTCTACTTTCCTTGCACTTATTAAATATATATATATATACTCGCTTAGATAGACTTAGTATAATATACGAATTAGAATATAATTGTTATAAGATATCTTTCTAACTAACAATATAACAATTATACCAATAACAGGTACAAATCTTAAATTGAGGTACCCATTCTATGTCAACTCCATCCATTTTTGTGCCTTTAGTGGCCCTAGTACTTCCGGCAATTGCAATGGCTTCTTTATCCCTTTATATTCAAAAAACCAAGATTTTTTAGATCCGATCGGGCCTGGGGCCAAGATACACAATCGTATCTTTTTTTTTTTTCAAGACTTAGATACCACGGATATCGATTTAGTAGAATATTCGATTTAGTAGAACTAGATATATATATAGGGCTGGTTTTCGATCTAACCAATTCGATGAATTACTACTAAAGGTTCACATCAGAATAGTGCTAGTTGATGAGAGTTTCTTCGGAAACAAAAAAAGTAAAGTCAAATTCTTTTTGGTTATTCTCTCAATTCCAATAAAAAACAACTGGATCTAGTATGTATGAGTTGGCGATCAGAATCTATATGGATAGAATTTATAGCGGGGTCTCGAAAAACAAGCAATTTTTTCTGGGCCTTGATCCTTTTTTTAGGTTCATTAGGATTTTTATTGGTTGGAACTTCGAGTTATCTTGGTAGGAATTTGATATCTTTATTTCCGGCTCAGCAAATTGTTTTTTTTCCACAAGGAATCGTGATGTCTTTCTATGGGATCGCGGGTCTCTTTATTAGTTCTTATTTGTGGTGCACAATTTTTTGGAATGTAGGCAGTGGTTATGATCGATTCGATAGACGAGAAGAACGAGTGTGTATTTTTCGTTGGGGGTTTCCTGGAAAAAATCGTCGCATCTTTCTACGATTCCTTATGAAAGATATTCAGTCCATCAGAGTAGAAGTTAAAGAGGGTATTTATGCTCGTCGTGTCCTTTATATGGAAATCAGAGGACAGGGGGCCGTTCCCTTGACTCGCCCTGATGAGAATTTTACTTCACGAGAAGTTGAGCAAAAAGCTGCGGAATTGGCCTATTTCTTGCGTGTACCAATTGAAGTCCTTTGAAAAATGAATTGAAATTGCTTTATGTCTCGTCAGGAATCAAAAAACTCCAGCCAAAAATCCTCTTTTTTCTATAGCATAACTTAGCTGAAGTTTCTTAAAAATGCCCAGTCGGGCTAAAGCATATGTATACAGAAAAGGAGAGGCATAATATAAAACAAAACCTTTTTTTTGTCCACAGTTTTTTGTAAATGTAAAGTCAATCAACTCAATTCAATAATAAAACAAGTAAGAAATCGAAATAATAGATTCATCTTAATCTTATATATCAAACAAAGTAGTAAAGCATTTCGGAATAAAGACTTTCTCTTTTTTTTTTCAATATTTGGAATTGGTACGTTAGATACAGACGGAATATATCTTGTCAATTTTCTCTACTTTCTTTTGTCAATTGACCTTTTTTCCTTTATCCTTTCTTTTCTGCTCCTTAAGAACCAAACCAACCTATTGGATCTCGCTCTTAGACCGTAACGCTAACCTTTCGGTCTTTTTTTCACTCATTTTTGATCATCATAATATTCTTCAGAAAATTTCTCCATTATTCCCGGGCTCTCTATATATATTATTCCTGGGCTCTCTATATATATAGTATATATAGTATATATAGCCTAGATAACCCGCGAAATTTTATGACAAATTTTCGATTTTGATAGAATAGAAAGGGAGTTCTTTCATCTCGAAATCTGAATAGAATTTGAGTATTTGAAGCGGCCCTTTCGGACATTTATCGAAAGAGGGTGAGGGTAATTTTTTCGAATTTAATCGATCTGGAACCTCTATAATATATAGAAAACCCTTTAATATATAGATTAGCTAGATTTCATTCGAATTCGAAGCGGATTCTTTTTAGATTCAAGGACTAAGTACTGAATCAAAATAAAAAGCAGAGAATAAGCCCGCTACCTTATAATGGAACTTATGTTTGATAGAAACTTAGATCACATAAATTCAACGAAGGAGGTAGGGTTGATTAACAAGTCACAGATCAAAAAATGGCAAAAAAAAAAGTATTCATTCCCCTTCTCTCTCTTACATCTATAGTATTTTTGCCTTGGTCGATCTCTCTCCTTTTTAATAAAAGTCTGAAGCCCTGGATTACTCATTGGTGGAATACTAGGCAATCCGAAATTCTGTTGAATGATATTCAAGAAAAAAATATTCTACAACAATTCATAGAATTAGAGGAACTCTTCCTGTTGGACGAAATGATAAAAGAATACCCGGAAACACATTTACAAAAACTTCGTATAGGAATCCAAAAGGAAACGATCCAATTGCTAAAGGCGCACAATGCGGATTGTATCGATACGATTTTGCACTTTTCGACAAATATAATCTGTTTCGTTATTCTAAGTGGTTATTCATTTTTTGGTAATGAGGAGCTTGGTATTCTTAACTCTTGGGTTAAAGAATTCCTATATAATTTAAGTGACACAATAAAAGCTTTTTCTATTCTTTTTTTAACTGAATTATTTACCGGATACCATTCGACCCATGGTTGGGAACTAATGATTGGCTATATCTACAAAGATTTTGGATTTTCCCATAATGATCAGATTATATCTGTCCTTGTTTCCACCCTTCCGGTCCTTATAGATACATTTTTTAAATATTGGACTTTTCAGTATTTAAATCGTGTATCTCCATCCCTTGTAGTTATTTATCGTTCAATGAAAGAGAGTCGCTGATCAAATTAGAATGTTTCTTGCTTTGTATATAAGCAAAGCATAAAAAAAAAATAAATAACAAAATAATGGACAGGGAACTCTACTAACGACCCACCTA